AGCAAAAGAACGTTCTCCTGTGCTTCCAGACATGTTGAGCTCCGCATATTCTTGTACAGTCAGGGGGGGTCGATTCCGTAAAAGATGAAATCAGTAAATGGAAATTCACTGAAATAGAATCTTTGTGAGATCGTCAATATTGTACCAAGGGTGTCTTTAGAGTATACCGAATCAGTATAGCTATCCTTCTTCTGACACAGCAATGCAATTTCACAATCAGTATCGAAATGAAGTGTTAGATAATTTCTTTCTTCTTTTCTTGTTGCTTGTCGATGTAGAATTTTGTACCATTTAATAAAAAATTCCTCGAATTCCTGTAGTAGTAGTATAAGGGTTTTCTTCATTATTGACTTCGGACTAGAAACTGAAGATCAGGTAAAATGTGAATCCGACGGGTTGATTTCCAATAATTTATGAAGGAGATTTTCATATTCTCACGATTCAATTAGATGTTACATCTAAAGATATCCTTTTTGTGGTTGTATAAGATGTTTTTTGTTGGAATCCTTTTTTTTTTTTTAGGAATTGGTTAGCCGCCCAGTACCAATAGTAGTTCAATAAAAGAAAGAGAACAACGAATAAATAAAAAAATAATCAATATTCGTGATGCACGCATTATTGTATTAGATATTAGACCCAAACAAAGGAAAAAGGGGGTCCTTCTTGACCTAATTACAAGGATGGGGCTTTCTAATATGGAAAGACAAAATGTAAAATCTAGTTTCGATTGATCTTATCATGCGATACTTTTTTCTTTTCAATCGCAAGATTATGTGAATGAACTACTACTGAGTTCACTTTAAAGTAAAAAAATAAAGTGCATTACAAGGGCACTTGTAGTTCGAAAAAAAAAAATGTATTCGATATTTCGATACAATAAAAAACGATCAAAATGATTTTCCAATTTTATTCCATAGTGATTAGTGATTCAAAGAAAGTTTAATTTTGTGAATAAAGTTATAAAAAAAAGTTCTTATTATTACTTTATTATTTAGAATTTTAAATATTCTATATATACATGTATTAGTTATATACATATATTAGTTTAGTCAACTCCAGAGTTGACCGATGAATCTGTTGATTCAAAAAGTGCGACATGGGTAAATGTCACAAATGATGAATTGATTTCTTACTTATGTTACTCTATTTTTGTTAGTATCGTCTATAATAATAGATGAATCAAACATTTCAATTGAATTTATCCTTTCAATTGGTTGGTATTTTTGCTTATCCTCGTATCTTTCAAAAATTGAAACTTAGGGAAGTGCTTTATAAACATATGTATAAAAAGAACATATTTCATTTAGCCTTTTCATGCCTACTATAACTAGTTATTTTGGTTTTCTACTAGCAGCTTTGACTATAACCTCAGCTCTATTTATCGGTCTGAGCAAGATACGACTTATTTGAAATTAATTAAATGAACAATTCATAAAAAAAATCTTTCTATGGAAGTTCATATATTCTACAGTTACTTACCGTATCAATTTCCAATTCTTGGTCATTGAGATTTATAGTCAATACAGATTAATATTTAAGGATAAATATTACCTCCCCTTTCCCCTTTCAAACAAATTGAAATGATTGAAGTTTTTCTATTTGGAATCGTCTTAGGTCTAATTCCTATTACTTTGGCCGGATTATTCGTAACTGCATATTTACAATACAGACGTGGTGATCAGTTGGACCTTTGATTAATTAACATCTCTTTTTTGATTGACCTCCTACTTCCTTTAATCCGCGGGAGGTCAAATTTAGATTGCTGTTCAATTATTTCAGTGTAATTTTCGACCTAGCGCGATTAACAAGACCACAGAATCACGCTCTGTAGGATTTGAACCTACGACATCGGGTTTTGGAGACCCACGTTCTACCGAACTGAACTAAGAGCGCCTTATTATCATTATCACAATAAAGATTTTGTGACCCCAATTCGCATATATATCATAAAATTAAAGATTTATTATGTATGTCCAATTTATCTTAATTGATCCCTCGTTACTGCTCATAAGATAAGTAATAGGTAGGGATGACAGGATTTGAACCCGTGACATTTTGTACCCAAAACAAACGCGCTACCAAGCTGCGCTACATCCCTTTCAACTGGTCTACAGTGTCATTGTAAAGAATCCCTGTCTTGTTTTCCACATCTTTATTTCCTCCATTGATATACAAAAATTCTCTTTTCATTTCTTCTTTTTGGTCTCATATATCATATAACAAACATATAATATATTAAAAGACTTATATTATATAAAGTATGAAATAAAATAAATATGAAACCTACCATAAAAAATTAATATTTTTTAGGAATTTCAGGCAGAAATGGACGTATTTTTTTTTTAGAAATATCTATTTTGTACATTTCAATTTTAATTAGGGACTCCGCGTACAAATACAGGCGGTCAGTCATTAACTACATATACACATCTGGTCATATATGTATTACCATTATGTATTACAAATTACAATAAAATTACAATAGCGAATAAAGAAAGAGGAGTTTTTTAAATGCGAGATCTAAAAACATATCTCTCCGTGGCACCGGTAGTAAGTGCTTTATGGTTCGGGTCTTTGGCAGGTTTATTGATAGAGATCAATCGTTTTTTTCCGGATGCGTTGATATTCCCCTTTTTTTCATTTTAGTTATTGATATGAGAAGGGGGAAGAAGATTAGAGATACAATCAAATCTCTGTAACTAATCCCTATCCTTCCCTTCTTTGTTTTTTTTTTTAGAATAAGTTATTCTAAAAAAAAAAACAAAGAAAAAGCGGTTTCGCCCTCAGTGAAACTATGAACTCGGGCCCAGGCTCAAATTAATATTAATAATAGAGTGGAAATGAAAATGTGATGGTTGGGGCAACAATATCATACAAGATACTTAACTGAAAATACTGTCCGGCAATTCTTAATTATAAATATAGTTAGAAATCATTATATTACTTATTATTACTATATTAATTTTATTACTATATTGATTGCAACGAAATCTTTCTTTTATAATTTGATTTCGAGTTACCTGCTTCTATTTTTTTTTTTTCCTTTATTCTTCCTTGCTTCGGATCGGAAAATTAAAGAATTGAGTGAATCAAAAACCAAAGGAGGTTCATGGCCAAGGGTAAAGATGTCCGAGTAACAGTTATTTTGGAATGTACCAGTTGTCTTCGAAATCGTGTTAATAAGGAATCAACGGGCATTTCCAGATATATTACTCAAAAGAATCGACACAATACGCCTGGTCGATTGGAATTGAGAAAATTCTGTCCCTGTTGTTACAAACATACGATTCATGGGGAGATAAAGAAATAGATCGAACCGACCGCTCGTGTGTCAGTCTTCCAAGGAAGATGAAAAATTACATATTATATATAACAATATATAACATATATTTATTTAAATATAAACAAACCCAATCCTATTTCTTAATTCTACATCATGTTTGATCCGATCGAAATAGAATTGGGATTTTCAGGATAAGGAATAAACAAACCATGGATAAATCCAAGCGAATCCTTCTTAAATCCAAGCGATCTTTTCGTAGGCGTTTGCCTCCGATCCAATCGGGGGATCGAATTGATTATAGAAACATGAGTTTAATTAGTCGATTTATTAGCGAACAAGGAAAAATATTATCTAGACGGGTAAATAGGTTGACCTTAAAACAACAACGATTAATTACTATTGCTATAAAACAAGCTCGTATTTTATCTCCGTTACCTTTTCTTAATAATGAGAAACAATTTGAAAGAAGCGAGTCAACCGCTAGAACTGCTGGTCTTAGAACCAGAAAAAAATAGGCTGACTCTTCAATTGAATCAAAATAAAATTCTAATCCAAACTCAAATGCAGATTGACGTTTTTTTTTGTTCGAAAAATCAGAAAATCGAGAGTCGTGTCGTAAGAAAAAAAAAAATTGGAGAAGAAGAATAAATATTTTTTATTGAATGTGTTTCTTCATTTTGATGACTTTATCATATTTTATCATACTAATTTCTACTCTACCTTCCCAGAGTTTATTCTCCAGGGAACTCCATTTAAACTATTCCAACGGATTCCTTCCAATCTCTTTATTTTATGATCTCATTGGAAATCATATAAAGACAACTCTTATTTAATATAGCTATTTGTGCAAGTATTTTACGATTAAGAAGCAACTGTCTCTTGTACAGATTGTGTATTAATTTGCTATAACTAAAGTATACTTTATTCTCGCGAATTACTGCATTTATCCGAGTGATCCACAAACGACGAAAATCTCTCTTTTGTCTACCTCTATCCCGATGAGCCGAAACCAAGGCTCTTATTTTCTGTTGAGTAATAGTACGAGTAAGTCTTGAATGAGCCCCTCGAAAGGTTGATGCAAATAAACGAATTTTTGTTCTACGTCTTCGAGCTATATATCCTCGTTTAATTCTGGTCATTGAATAAATGAAACTTTGATGAATAACTAATCGATTTCCTTTCTTTCAGTTATTCTCTTCCCGTGTCCTAGTCTATTAATAACAAAACGGATTCTTCCAATGTATAAAATAAAAATTCCAATGGCTTTTGCTATTATAACCTTCCCGACCACGATTTTTTCTTTTTTTTTTCTAGGCATTTCACCTATAAAAAAAATTGTATTGATACTAGGTATTAAAAACACATAGTAAATAAAAAAGTAATAAATATAAATGGATATAGTGGATTCCATCGTTTCTATGGTTACTTCTTAAACGGTGAGGTCTTCTCTATACACCGGAGCCCTTCTTTCTTTCATTTAATCAATGTTATTGTTAACTTGTACAGTTCACACTCTTTGGCTCTACCCATAATTATCCAGTACTAGGTCTTTCACAACGAGATCGACTTATACAGTAACGGTATTTAATTATGAAGATTGGCTGGGTAGCTGACCCTGTTAGTCCGTTCTTGCAAGAGTAAGGCATAATTTTTCTGCTTTTTTAAATAGGATTTCCCCTGCTTAATGGATACCATTTGCTATCAATGGAGAATTCTT